GCTGTTAACAAATGAATTAAATAAATTCAAATTTTGTAAAGATGAATAAACAGGCTTATATAAAAAAGACGATATAAGGATTCCGAAAGAAGCTATACTAACTGAAAAAATTGCATTTGTGATAAATTCATACCAATCCACCGAATTCTTTTTATTTTGATGTAAAAGATTTATGGATGAACTTAACAATTTGGATAATATATCCAAATCTATTCCTTCCTGATTGAAGAAAGGAATTCCTATGACTCCAACGAACAACGTAAATAAAACTAATACAAGCATCGGAAATAACATAGTATTGTCTGACTCATGGGGATATGAGAAAGTGCTTTTAGTGCCAAAACGAGTAATACTAATAAAAGGCTGCACCGTGCTTCTTACATTTTCATTACTATTTTCATTACTATTAATTCGATATGTGTTTAAAAAATAAGTTTTTTCATTGTTTTTCGTCGTTAATAAATATAATAAACGCAAATTTTTTTTAATAATTTCGGGTCCTTCTTTATCTTTACCCCATAGAGACATTGAATAGAACGAACTACTTTTTTTGCCACTGTAAGTTTGAAAATAAACGTTTAAATGTCCTTCAAAAGCAAGTAAATAGATCCGAAACATATAAAATGCAGTTAATCCTGCTGTGGACCAAGCTATTATTGCAAAAATAGGTGAATACAACCAACTATCATTAAGAATTTCATCTTTGGACCAAAAACAAGCAAGGGGTGGAATACCAGAAAGAGAAAGTGTACCCAATAAAAAAGCAGTTTTTGTAATTGGTACATGTTTTCTTAAACCGCCCATAAGAACCATATTCTGACTTTTATCTGGAGAATATCCAACAATAGCTTCCATCGCATGAATAATTGATCCAGATCCTAAGAACAACAATGCCTTCGAATAAGCATGAGTAATCAAATGAAATAAAGCAGCTCGATAAGACCCCATACCTAGAGCTAACATCATATAACCCAATTGAGACATTGTAGAATAAGCTAAGCTTTTCTTAATATCTTTTTGAGCAAGAGCTAAAGTGGCTCCTAAAAATAATGTTATTATACCTATCAAAGCTATTAGATTTAGAATGTAAGGTATAACTATGAAAAGAGGAAGAAGCCGAGCTACAAGAAAAATTCCTGCTGCTACCATAGTAGCGGCATGTATAAGAGCCGAAATGGGGGTAGGCCCTTCCATGGCATCAGGTAACCATACATGAAGGGGAAATTGGGCGGATTTAGCAACAGCGCCGGCAAATAATAGGGAGGCGCATAAAGTAACAAATAAAAAATTAACTTCATTATTATAAACCAAGTTATTGAATATTTCAAACAAATCCCGAAATTCGAAACTACCTGTTATCCAATAAAAACCCAAAATTCCTAATAATAAACCAAAATCCCCAACACGATTAGTTACAAACGCTTTTTGACAAGCATTCGCGGCACTGGGTCGTGTGAACCAAAAACCTATTAATAGATAAGAACACACTCCAACTAATTCCCAAAAAATATAAATTTGTATCAAATTAGAACTAGTAACTAATCCCAACATTGAAGTATTGGAAAAACTCATATAAGCAAAAAATCTCAAATATCCCTGATCATGAGACATATAATTGTCACTATAAATAAGAACCATAATTCCAACAGTAGTGATTAATATCGACATAATAGAAGTAAGTGGATCAACCAAGCAGCCAAATTCTAAAGAAAAATCATTATTGATGGTCCAAGACCATACATATTGATAGACAGAATTATTATTTATTTGCTGAATAGAAAAAAGGGCTGAAAAAACCATAACTATACTTAATAATAAAACACTAGGAAAAGCCCACATACGGCGAAGATTTTTTGTTGCCGTTGGAAAAAGTAGAAGTCCTGTTCCAATTAAGATAGGAACTGGAAGTGGAATGAAAGGTATAATCCATGAATATTGATATGTATATTCCATAATAAAAAAAAAAAAAAAAAATTATCTTAATTAATTGTTTCTGAGTCACCGGTTCTTATTTCTTTTCTTTTGAAAGGGGTCGGTTAATAAAAAAAAAAATTAAGATATATAAAATAAAACTTAAATAGAATTTTCTAGCCTTAATTATTCTGAATCTTTCCAAACTACTTCAAATATTTAAAATCAAGAGGTTATAATTGGTCAAATGATATAAATAAGTCACTAGTGAAAAATAAATACGTATTTAATTTTATTAATACTGAATTGTTAATATTAAATTCAAATTTTTAAATAAAATTTTATGAAGATAAAAAATGAAAATTAGAATTTTCATTTTAATTATTACGTATTACAATAATTTTTTTATATCTATAGAACAAGGATAAATAATTATACCAAAAACAGTATTTGATATGAATCATAAAGCCCATAACTAAAACTATTTATTGTAATTCGGTTATTTAGAATCATTAACCAATTTGTTTTGTAACTAATTGTTTGTCTTCCATTACAATAAAAGCTATTTGTAGGAAATGCTATGATATCCAACACTTTAATTTTACGGAAAAAAAAGGGGGCAAATAAAATGCCTTTAAATTATGTATTTTGTATCCTTTAACAGATTAACTACTAGTCTCATTTGATAATTTAAATTTTGTGGACTCTTTCTTCGAGCTTGACCAATTAAATTAATATTAAATTAATTAATATAATAAAAAAAATTATTAAAGTTTTTTTTTATTAAGCGGGAGAAGGATTGGGTTATTAAACTTTTCGATTTTTTTATTACATGTATAAATGTAACATGACGAAAATAGAAAGAAAACGAAACGGACAATCTTTTTTTTTTTTTTTATCAACTTCAATCTATTTGGCATAGTGTACCTTATCGTTCTTATTAATATTTTATGTGATTTTTACCCCCCCCTTTTTTTTTGGAGTCTAATTTAGAGAAAAAATAGATAGAGAATAGTAAAGAACAATTGATTTTGAACAATAGATGTCTTTCACATCCAACCGAAAAACCTATTATAACTTTTTAATGGCAGTTCCAAAAAAGCGCACCTCTATTTCAAAAAAACGTATTCGTAAAAATATTTGGAAAAGGAAGGGATATAGGGCAGCATTGAAAGCTTTTTCGTTAGCGAAATCTCTTTCTACCGGGAGTTCTAAAAGTTTTTTTTGTGTAACAAATAAATAATCTGAATCGTTCTAATAACTAATAAAGTGATATAATTTTGTTTATAGTTTATTTATAAGTTATAAAAATGATAAATAATATTTATCAATTATAATTAATATTAACATCATAATAGTAAAAGAATAAATATTAATATATAAGATAAATTAAAATATAAACAATATACATTAAAAATAAAATAAATAAAAAAGAATTTGAATTAGTCTCATAATGTTTTAATTTAAACGAATATAAAATTGAATTTGTTTTACTTAAATTTGAAGCCAAATTTTTCTTTCGTTTCTGATATAGATAAGAATTCTGTTGTCTACTGAATTCTAAAAATGAATGGTACTTTTTTGTTTGAAAAAAGGGTAAACGCAAGCGCAAGGTTTCGCCTTTCATTTTAGTATGTTTTATCATTTTCCGGATGGGGATTATCACTTTCCCCATCGCCCTTACTCAATAATAAAAAGAATTTTTTTTTTAGTTATATTTTTGATTTTATATTATAAAGAAGAGGTCGTTGAAACTAATTGATTAAGTTTAAAATGTTTTTTTATAATCTTTTAAACCATTATTTTGGGTTTTAGAAATTATTATCACTATATAAATTCCTTAAACCCAATTAAATTAATAAAAGCCCCGTTTACATTTTTAGGTAGTTATATGACGAATGCGCCAATTTTGAGTGATCTATTTTAGATCCTATGTTTCGATTGGAAGATCGATCAAGATATAATATATATATATTAATTAAAAAATTTAGAAAATATTTTGAAGTACGGTACAATTTCTATACGAAATTTTTTTATATGATTGATACGACCATCCCAAATACCTAACTTAATGGGTTTGCTAAATCTTAACGCAAATTCTCTACACAACAAAAAATCCTAACGCAACCTAACTATGCAAATATTTACATAAATCTTTTGAGTGTATCGCTGAAATTGTGTTATATAAAAATTCGATTTTTTTATTAATCGATAAAATGCATTTTTTATTTTAGATTAATAAAATAAATGATAAAAGAAATTAATCATTAAAAAATGCAAACGAGGCAGAACATTTTTTTTACTTATATCCAGGGATTGAAGTAAAAATTATCTAGTTACAACTGTTCCATTTTAGTTTTAGGAGAGCATAAAGTAATAGCCTACGAAAAAATACATTGTTAGTTCAGTTAAATTGAAATAAAATTGACATCCTAAAATACTAAATAACTAAATAAAAAGATAATAATAAGAAAAATAAATATTATTAACGTTAACGAAAACGTTTTAATCCCTAATTTTTAAACAAGTTTTTATTCATCAATTTGAATGGTTTCCTAAAAAAAAATATTGGATTGAATTAACTCCTTCAAGCTCGACGATTGAATAAAAATAGGTTATTATGATTTCGAATAAGCCGCTATGGTGAAATCGGTAGACACGCTGCTCTTAGGAAGCAGTGCTAGAGCATCTCGGTTCGAGTCCGAGTGGCGGCATGGCATCTTCTAAAAGAGTAAGTCCTATAATGAATTCAATTCCCGATTTCAATTCCTATAATTGAGGGACGCCCTTATAAATTTAATAATTTTTATGATATTTTCAACTTTAGAGCATATATTAACTCATATATCCTTTTCGATCGTTTCAATTGTAATTACAATTCATTTGATAATTTTATTAGTCGATGAAATCGTAGGACTAGATGATTCGTCAGAAAAGGGGATGATAGCTACTTTTTTCTGCATAACAGGATTATTAGTTACTCGTTGGATTTATTTGAGGCATTTACCATTAAGTGATTTATATGAATCATTAATTTTTCTTTCGTGGAGTTTTTCCATTATTCATATTATTCCGTATTTTAAAAAACATAAAAACCATTTAAGCGCAATAACCGCGCCAAGTGCTATTTTTACTCAAGGTTTTGCTACTTCGGGTCTTTTAACTGAAATGCATCAATCCGCGATATTAGTACCCGCTCTCCAATCCCATTGGTTAATGATGCACGTAAGTATGATGGTATTGAGCTATGCAGCTCTTTTGTGTGGATCTTTATTATCACTAGCTCTTCTAGTCATTACATTTCGAAAATTCATAAGGATTTTTAGTAAAAGCAATAATTTAGAAAATGAGTCAGTTTACTTTAGTGAGATTCAATACGTGAACGAAAGAAACAATGTCTTACGAAACACTTCTTTTATTTCGTCTCAAAATTATTACAGGTATCAATTGATTCAACAATTGGATCGTTGGAGTTATCGTATTATTAGTCTAGGGTTTATCCTTTTAACCGTAGGTATTCTTTCAGGAGCAGTATGGGCTAATGAAGCATGGGGATCATATTGGAATTGGGATCCAAAGGAGACTTGGGCATTTATTACTTGGACCATATTCGCTATTTATTTACATATTAGAACAAATAAAAATTTTGAAAGTGTAAATTCTGCAATTGTGGCCTCAATGGGCTTTCTTATAATTTGGATATGCTATTTTGGGGTTAATCTATTAGGAATAGGGTTGCATAGTTATGGTTCATTTACATTAACATCTAATTGAATAAAAGACTTGACGAATAGAAACATAGGACGGCATACAGGTATATATACGAAAACTTCATGTAAACAATCAAGAACCATTTGAATCATTTCCATTACTTGATTCAAATGGTTCTCACAAATTCAAAAGATATCTAGTTATAATAGAATTCCAATTTATTTATTTTACTTAAAAGAATATAAAAGACTTATTTTTTTTTTTTTATTGTACAATCAACCATTTTTAAAATCATGGGATTTCAGTTTCATTTTTTGGTTTACTCACAAAAACTATCGAAAAAAATAATTGGATATAATAGCTTCGACCTTGTCAACTGATAATGATAAAACGAAATCGGGATAAACACCAATACCTATTACAGGTAAAAGGATAGAGATCGAAACAAATAATTCTCGCGGTCCAGAATCAAAAAAATAAGAGTTTGGGGCATTAAAAAGCTTGTATCCATAGAACATCTGGCGTAACATAGATAATGAATAAATAGGAGTTAATATCATTCCAATTGCCATTACAAAAGTTATTAATATTTTTGTCATTAAAAGATATTTTTGACTAGTAAGTATTCCAAAAAAAACTAATAATTCGGCAACAAAACCGCTCATGCCCGGTAATGCAAGAGAAGCCATTGATAAGATACTGAAAGTCGTGAATATTTTTGGAATTGCGATAGCCATTCCGCCCATTTCGTCGAGATAAACAAGACGTATTCTATCATAACTCGTTCCGGCCAAGAAAAAAAGCGCAGCGCCAATAAATCCGTGAGAGATTATTTGTAAAATGGCTCCGTTGAGTCCTGTATCGCTTATAGAACCAATTCCTATAATTATGAAACCCATATGAGATACAGAAGAGTAGGCTATTCTTTTTTTTAAATTACGCTGACCGGGAGATGTTGAAGCTGCATAGATTATTTGAATTGTGCCTACTATAATCAACCAGGGAGAGAATATAGAATGGGCGTTGGGTAATAATTCCATATTGATCCGAACCAATCCATACGCTCCCATTTTTAATAAGATTCCGGCTAAAAGCATACAAGTACTGTAATGTGCCTCTCCATGGGTGTCTGGTAACCATGTATGTAAGGGTATGATCGGTGATTTGACAGCAAAAGCAATAAGAAATCCAATATAGAATATTATTTCCAGTGCTACAGGATACGATTGATTAGCTGATGTTTCAAAATTTAATGTTGGTTCATTGGAACCATATAAACCAATACCCAAAACTCCCATTAATAAAAAAACGGAACTTCCTGCAGTGTACAAAATAAATTTTGTAGCCGAATACAAACGTTTCTTTCCCCCCCACATGGATAGAAGTAGATAAACTGGAATTAATTCTAACTCCCACATGATGAAAAAAAGTAAAAGGTCTCGAGAAGAAAATGGTCCTATTTGACCGCTATACATTGCTAACATCAGAAAATGGAATAGTCGGGAATCTCGAGTAATCGGCCGAGCCGCTAAAGTAGCTAAAGTTGTGATAAATCCTGTCAGTAAAATGGGTCCTATAGAAATTCCATCTATTCCCAATCTCCAGTAAAAATCAAAAAAATCGATCCATTTATAATCCTCTGTCAGTTGCATTAATGGATCATCCAATTGGAAACGATAACCGAATGCATAGGTTGTTAGAAGGAGTTCAATTGTGCATATACCTAAAGTATACCACCGAATTATCTTATTTCCTCTATGAGGGAGAAAGAAAATTAAGGAACCCGCGAATATTGGCAAAACTACAACTAGCGTTAACCAAGGAAAATTATTCATGGTAAAAACAAGATAAACTTGGACCAGAAAAACCCGTGCTCAAAATAAATAGTTTTTGAGCGCGGGTTTTTGTCGGTAAAGGTAAAAAAATCAAATGTATTCAAGTGGGGTTTTCTGGAACGTATTAATAAGCCAGACCCATACTTCGAGTTGTTTCATGCCATAAATAAACTCGAACACTCAAGAAATCTGTCGGACAGGCGGATTCACATCTCTTACAACCGACACAGTCCTCTGTTCTTGGAGCAGAAGCAATTTGCTTAGCTTTACACCCGTCCCAAGGTATCATTTCTAATACATCCGTTGGGCAGGCGCGCACGCATTGAGTACACCCTATACACGTATCATAAATCTTTACTGAATGTGACATTTTGATCTATAAATTTTTGAATGTCAGAAAGTTTCGATCTAGTAAACTTGTAAATGAATCATATATTTAGACACCAGATGAATCAATAATTTATCATAATTTTTCTAATCAATCTACTTCTGGATTGACTCATGCGATAGAGCCAAGATACTTTAATTTCTTACATTTTTGAAAACATGTATTATTACGTAATGTATGGTCATGGTAATTCTAATTTATGAATATTAGAATTTATATGATTAATACTACTTATTCAACAAATTCGATTGATTGATACGAGTTGATTTTCTGTTACGATAAATTGATGAAACAATAGCCGGGCCAATAGCTGCTTCAGCGGCTGCAATAGCTATAACAAAAATTGAGAAAATATTTCCTTTTAATTGGCGACTATCAAAAAAATCAGAAAATGTTACGAAATTCATATTAACCGCATTCAGTATAAGTTCAAGACACATAAGGGCTCTAACCATATTCCGGCTCGTGATCAATCCATAGATACCGATAGAAAATAAGTAGGCACTCAAAACAAGTACATGTTCGAGCATCATTGACCAACTCCTTATCAATTTCGATTCATTTCAATATGAACTGAACAACAATTCAACAGATTCAATTGACTAGAATAAAAAAAAGTACGGAACAAAGGCAGATTTTCTATTGTTAATAGATTTTCTATTGTTAATAGAATAGATTGAATAATTTCTATTTTAGACATAAACAATCTTTAATTAAAGGGAAATAAATGTAATGTAATAAAACCGAACAGAGTTTAATGTGCATTGCTAATTCTATAAATTTTTTACTGTCGCGCCACGGCAATTGCACCTATCAAAGCGGCTAAAAGAATTATCGAAACGAATTCAAATGGAAGAAAAAAATCTGTTGATAAATGAATTCCAATTTGTTGACTATTACTTATCAAATCTTGCTCTATAATCTGGTTTGATCTTGTAGTCCAAATAATTCCGTACCATGACGTATCCGTAATAATAATCATGAGTAAAACAAAAATACTTGTACAAACTGGCAAAGTAACCACATCCCCAATGGTCCAAAGATTCAAATCTTTGTAATATTCTGAACCATTCATGAACATCACAGCAAATACGATTAAAACATTTATAGCTCCCACGTAAATAAGGAGTTGTGCAGCAGCTACAAAATAAGAGTTTAATAGAATATAGAATAAGGATATACAAACAAGAACCAGTCCCAATGAAAAGGCAGAATAAATGGGGTTGGTAAATAATACCACCCCCATACCTCCTAGTATAAGAACCGATCCCAGAAAGACTAAAAGAAAATCATGTATTGGTCCGGGCAAATCCATTATATGTAAAATAAGAGATAAATAGAAATGTTTTTCATGACCTTATTGAGACCCGACCAGAAAATTTTTTTTTATGATTTTTGAGCAATTCCTAATTTAATCCTAAGTAAATAAATACTAAGGGATATGAATAAATGTGAGTACTATTATTGGACTAATTTCATTCTTTATCTGAAAGAGTCGTTCTAATTCTAAACTATATATTTTAAAACAATTATGGATATATTAATTAATGGATTTTCAATCCAAATTAAGACGCGTTTCTTACCAACCAATCAATAGTTGGTATTTGTAGTTATTGACCAAACAACACGAAAGAAACCTAAATTCCTTCTATATTAGTTATTAGTAAAGTAATTATAAATTATTCGTTAATAAGAGATTTACTTATTTATTTGAGGCGAATTCAAAATTGTTCGAATTGTATAATCGTCAATTACTGACATTGGTAAACGACCCAAAGCAATTTGATTATAATTCAATTCGTGACGATCATAAGTAGAAAGTTCATATTCTTCAGTCATTGATAAACAATTCGTTGGACAATACTCAACGCAATTACCACAAAATATACAGACTCCGAAATCAATACTGTAATTAAGCAGCCGTTTCTTGCGAATATCATTTTCCAATTTCCAATCAACAACGGGTAGATCTATAGGACATACACGAACGCATACTTCACAAGCAATACATTTATCAAATTCAAAATGGATTCGACCGCGGAAACGATCCGCGGTGATTAATTTTTCATAAGGATATTGAATAGTTACGGGTAAACGATTTGCGTGGGATAAAGTAATCATGAAACTTTGACCAATGTACCTTGCAGCTCGTACTGTTTGTTGACCATAATTCATGAACCCAGTTACCATAGAGAACATATCGTTAATATATATATGAATAGTTTTATGTTTGTTTATTTCTCTTGTTTGAGACACATTGTGAATATAGAATGTTACTTTACAGTGAAAAGAGTTGGAAAGAAGTTGTTAATAATAGATTACCGAGAGAAATAGGTAAAAGAAATTTCCATCCAAGATTCAATAGTTGGTCCATTCTTAGCCTCGGTAAAGTCCATCTTGTTGTGATAGGAATGAACAAGAACAAATAAGTTTTAGCTAATGTAATAAAGATACCAATTATCGCTCCAAAAACGCCACATGTTTTATTTATTTCAAAAAGCTCAGAAACATATATGTCCGGAATAGATATATTCCAACCTCCCAAGTAAAGAACTGTTACAAATAATGAAGAAACCAATAGGTTTAGATAGGAAGCAACATAAAATAACCCAAATTTTATACCCGAGTATTCGGTTTGATAACCTGCTACTAACTCTTCTTCTGCTTCTGGTAAATCAAAAGGTAATCTCTCACATTCTGCTAGGGAAGAAATAATAAAAATGATAAACCCTATAGGCTGACGCCACAAATTCCATCCCCAAAAACCATATTTTGATTGCGCCTCAACAATATCAATTGTACTTAAACTGTTAGATAATTATAGTCGGTGATACCATCACTGTTACCATCGCTATTACAGAACCGTACATGAGATTTTCACCTCATACGGCTCCTTGAAGGCCAGAAATAAATATAGGGACCGCGTCAGTATTCTTTTTTGAATCTTGATATGTTTGTAGGATGGATAACTATCGGCCGGTCCCAAATTAGACCAATTAAATTCTGTCTGTTAGAATTATTTTAATTCAAAATAAAATCAAAAAAGTACTTCTGAATTGATCTCATCCTTTCTTTAATTTAATTAATTTCAATAATAATTTCAATTCTTCTTTGTTCAGTAATAACTTAACTGTTCAATAAAATACTTCTTGTAAAAATATCAATAACCCGTTGGTTTCACGTACGAAAAAAAAATTCTATATTAATTAATGAATTATGACACAAATTCTATATCTATTAATATGTATATGGGAAAGAATAAAAGTAACAAATAATAAATAAAGTATATCTTTTTTTTTTTTTCGTTCCTATTCTTCTTTCTATTTCTGAGAAAAAGAGGGCTTTCAAAATAAAGTAAAGGATTATTTCGTTTCGAATAGTTATTTATTAAATCGGTGGATAGGAGTATACTCTGGATCGGAATCGTGTCATGGGGAGTACTGCCTGATCATTTCTACCAACTTAAAGCCCCAATTAGTATTCTTTGTTTGTATATTATGTAAAAATGTCCTTTTGGAGAATTTACATAGTCTCCATTACTAATCCTTTCCATATGTTCGTGTTTCTAACCATCCACTCGTTTTTGCTCAATCCCCCGTTATGCTAATACATAAAAATGATAGTGAAAACTCAATACGGTTGATCTTTTGAACCCGCTTCAAGTCAGGATGACTAATCAACCAATCTTGGGGGAAACGGTCTCTTCTGTTTATGTTTATTTCCGCTTAACTCTCTAACTCTTATACATAGAAAATGAGAATCAATCTTTTTACTGCGAATTTATATATAAGCTGTTTTCTTTCACTCATATAACTATTTGATTTAGTTCATCAACCCGAATAATGAATAAAAAAAAAATTAAGATATCTACTCAATCCATTCCAACCCTTTCCTTGAAAGGAAGGAATAGAGAAAAGTTTATGTCTATGTATCAACGAATCGCACGTAGAGATATTGATAACACACATAAAGTTAATGGTATTTCATAACTAATCGATTGAGCAGCAGCTCGTAGACCGCCTAAAAAGGAATATTTATTATTTGACCCGTATCCCGACATAAGAAGTCCAATTGGAGCAATACTGGAAATAGCAATCCATAAAAAAACACCGATATTGAGATCCGCTAAAACAAGGTGATATCCAAAAGGAACTACTGAATAGCTTACTAAAATTGATATGACTGCTATGGATGGCCCGATACTGAATAAACGAGTATCCCCCCTAGATGGAAAAAGATTTTCTTTGAAAAGTAGTTTTGTCCCATCTGCTAGAGCTTGAAGAACTCCCAAAGGGCCGGCGTATTCAGGTCCAATACGTTGTTGTATCCCTGCCGATATTTCTCTTTCTAACCATACAATTACCAGTACGCCTATTGTGATTCCCACTACAAGAGTCAAAATAGGAACAAGAACCCATAGAATTCCATAAACCTCTTTAAAAAATTCTAATCTAGAAAAAGAATCGATATCTTGTACTTCCGGTGTATCAATTATCATTTCAACGATCAACTTCTCCCATAATGATATCTATACTACCTAGTATCGTCATAATATCAGCCAATTTCATTCTTTTAACTAACCGCGGAAGAATTTGCAAATTGATAAAACCCGGCGGGCGGATTTTCCATCTCCAAGGAAAACCACTCTGATCCCCTATGAGAAAAATTCCCAATTCTCCCTTTGGGGCTTCTACTCTCACATAAAGTTCTTGTTTCGGCAATTCAAATGTAGGAGACGGCTTTTTACTAATAAATCGATATTCAAAATCATTCCATTCCGGATTCCTTTCTCTATCAAAGTATCGTATTTCTAAATTCTCATAGGGTCCCCCTGGAATTCCTTCCAGGGCCTGTTGAATAATTTTTACGGATTCTATCATTTCACCAATTCGGACTAGATAACGAGCCAATGAATCTCCTTCTTTTTGCCACTGTACTTCCCAATCAAATTCGTCGTAACATTCATAATGATCAACTTTACGAAGATCCCATTGTATTCCGGAAGCTCGCAGCATTGGTCCCGATAAACCCCAATTTATTACTTCCTCTCTACCAATAATGCCTACTCCCTCGACTCGTTCTAAAAAAATAGGATTTCGTGTAATAAGTTTTTGATATTCAGCAACTCTTGTTAAAAAATAATCGCAGAAATCCAAACATTTATCTATCCAGCCATGAGGTAGATCGGCCGCTACTCCTCCGATACGAAAATAATTATGCATCATTCTCATACCGGTGGCAGCTTCGAATAGATCATATACTAATTCTCTTTCTCTGAAAATATAGAAAAAGGGAGTTTGTGCACCAATATCCGCCATAAAAGGACCGAGCCATAACAGATGAGAAGCTATACGACTCAACTCCAACATAATTATTCTGATATAGCTGGCTCTTTTAGGTACTTGAATATTTCCCAACTGTTCCGGTCCGTTTACAGTTATTGCTTCTGTGAACATAGTAGCTAAATAATCCCACCGTGTTACATAAGGCAAATATTGTATAATTGTTCGATTTTCCGCAATTTTTTCCATTCCTCGGTGTAAATAACCCAATATTGGTTCACAGTCAATAACATCTTCACCATCTAGAGTAATGATGAGTCGAAGAACACCATGCATTGATGGGTGGTGGGGGCCCATATTGACTATCATGAGGTCTTTTCTTGTAGCCGGTATATTCATAGGTTTTTCCTCGATTCATTCTTTCATGAATTGCTGAAAACGAAAAAAAGTTCATTAAAATTCAAGATCTAATAAATCAAATAATTCAAAATGCCTTTATAAAAATAAAATTAACGAGTTTTTGACTCCCGAATATCCAACCGATTAATTAATTCTTTATAACATATTCTATTTTTCTTTGACAAATAAGACAGTAATCGTTGGCGTTTTCCCAGAATTTTACGTAAACCTCTCTGAGATAAATAGTCTTTTTTGTGTAATTGTAAATGTGAAGTAAGTCTTCGTATCCTATTGGTGAAACTAACTATTTGAAATTCAACAGATCCTCTGTTTTCGTCTTTTTCTTCTTGTGAAATAACTGAGATGAATGAATTTTTTACCATAAACTGAAATCTTCTCTCCCCCCCCTCTTTTTATTTTAAGATATTTTTTATTGATAGATATCTTTATTGATCAGTAATAATAATGCCCCTAATTTTTATTTGGTATATACAATAATTTGAATTTCGTTATTAATTTCTAATTTTTTTAATTTAATAAAACTTACTCAATCCTATTTTCATTTTAAAATTGGATTTGAAATGAAAGGGGATACAAAAGTATGGTTGGTTTCTTCACTCACAAAAGATAAAAGTTTAGACCTAAAATAAGAAAATTTTGTTCATTCTAGATCTAATTGATATGTCATTGAATTAGTATCATGTATCAGAATGGAATGTAAGACAATGTATGCGTGCATCTCTTTGTCGTCATAGACCAGATATGGTATGGGAAATATAGGAAAAATTTACTATTAATGAATTTTCAATCGCGGATACATATGTATCCTTACCATACTGAAACAACTGCCATTATTGGTATTAAACCAATAACGATTCATACAAGCTAAATCTTCTAATCGATAATTGGGCCAAAGAAATAGCTTTAATTTTATAAGTTTTTTTTTATATTTTTTGCTTTTATCCACAACTTGACTGTTTACCTCATTCCCATTACAAAAAGATGCCTTTCTATGTCTATTCTTAGAATTTAAACAAATTAGAATTCGCAATTCTCTACGACGTCTAGGCGATAAAATATTTTCAGGAACAAACAAATCATAATTTTTTTTATATCTATTTCCAGTCATCTTTTGATGTTTTGTAATGACTTCATCAGAATTCTTATCAACATGTTTTTTTTCTCGGTATCTTTGATTTATTTGATGTTTACTTTTATGAACTAATGAAATACCGAGGGTTTGATACATAATAAATTTTCCATCATTTTTTATAGCTAGACGAATTGGTTCAATAATCAAAAATCCCCTTTTAATAAATTCTGTAAGAGTTACATCTTTCTGAATCGTCAAAATATCCAGACTCATTTCGCCCCTTTGAATAGAGGATATAGTAATTTCTCTTGGATTTATCAGTCTAAGCAGGAGACAATATACGTTGATGTTATTGATTATTTTTTTATTTAAAGAATCATCCCATCTCAATTGAAAATACAAATACCTTTTTAGGAAGAAATCAAACTCCGCTTTTGTATTGATCTTGTATTGCTTTTTATTTCTATGTTTTTTCATGTCCGATCCCGTATAATCTTCTTCAACATCTTTTTCTTGGTTTGAAAGAGCTGATTTAAGATCTGCTTGGCCCGTGGATTCTTTTTCTCCTTGATTTCGGTTTTCTAATTCAAGAGATTTTTTTTCATTCGACGATATTGATATAAAAGGATCTCTTTTTTTATTTCCAGTGATGCTTTTGTTTTCACTAGCATTTTTTTTTATATTAGAATTAAAAAGTAGTAATTTAATTGGTATAACCCACGGTTTCATTTTATACGTATTATAAAGTCTCACAAATTCTGGCAAGAACCAAAGTTCCAGATTTGATATGGGACGACTTAGTATTTCTTCATTCATTCCCATCCAATCCAAAAGGGGTTTTTGATTGGATAGGTTGATTTTTTGATCTTGCTGAAGTGTGAGATAAAAAAGACCCTTATTATTGATTTTATCAATTATTTGATACTTATTAACCCTAGTCTTAGTATATTTATTACTGTTAGTGTCAGTATCAATATTGATCCAGGCCTCAATATCGACCTTCGTTTTAAGACAAAAATCGAGAATTCTCCAATCAAAATATTTTCTATCCGTATTTTTATCCATATCTCGAATATCATCTTCTACCATATTAAATGATTTTTGTTTATGTGTGTTGTAATTATAAAAAATATCTTGGTTAGTTTTTACTTGGAATGGTGATCCATAAATTGAAGAGTACTTCTTAGTTTCATAATTTATAGATTTATATGCTAAAAGATCATATCCATATTGTTTTTTAAAATTATCCTTTTGATTCAATAATAAATCCGTTTCAATTTTTGTTTTTTTTTCGTAGTGAATTAATTCATCTTTTTCATATAAATCACACAAATCTTTATATAAATCTTTATTTTGAGCTATACAGTTCAATATATTTCGCCATTTTTGTGGTACTACTCTAGACCATTTAATTTGAGATACATCACATTGATATTGATAATGACTCCTTAACCAATTTGTCCATTGATTCATTCCAGAATTGCGAAGATTCTTAGGTCTTAATTCGGAATGAAATAGTTCTTGTCTTACAACAAAAAAATCCTTTATTTCATTCTTAAGAAAAAAGGGGGTTCCATTATATTGAAATACGGATTTCAATTTCTCTAACTTAATAAGTTGGGTTTGTGATAATTTGTAAAATACATATGCTTGTGAAAAGTAAGATAAGTCAAAAAAAGTCTTTGAATTTTTTTGACTAAGACTAATATTAGTATTAGAAAGTGACTCTTTTATAATCGAAATAAATTTAATTAAACTTTGATTTGTTTTATTAATTCTTTCTTGATTTGCTTCATTACTGTTAATGTTTTTATTAAAATTTTTTTTTGTTGATTCAAGAAAAAGTTGTGTATTGATACTAGGAATATTAATCATAGATAGAAAGATATCTATGTATATCTTTTCAATGAAAAATATTATAAAATAATGGGATTTGCGGATTAATCGAGCAGTTCTTCTTTTTAATATCTGCCAAATATTTTTTTGTGATTCCAATCTTTTATCATCATAACTTATTTTGTTAGAACTCAAATTTCTATCTGAAGTTATAAATCCCTTTTTCTTGTCTTTTGTAATTTTTTCTATTTGATTTATGATTGTGTTTATTCTATCAGTCAGATCTTGCATTTTTTTTTCTGTTAATGAATAATTTGTCCAATTCTGAGATCTAATTTGAATGGACGATTCCTGAATCATCCGATTACTGATTATTGAATCTTTTTTAATTTCACTCAATTCATATACTTCTATTTTTCTCAATCCAAATAATATAATTGGGTTTATTTTTGAGAGTTCTTTTATTATTTCTTTTATAAACAGAATGTTTTTAATGATCCATTTTTTTGGTTTTTTTGAGACATTTAGAAAAAATTTTGTTTGTTCTTTAAAAATTCCTAGAATTATAAAACATTTCTTTTGCAATTTTTTCATTTTTTTTTTGAGTTCTTTTAAAATCGGTTCAAAAAATGAAAGTTTTTTTCTGGGAGAACCAAAAGGTAGTTCAGCTTCCATTCCAAAAATTGTTAAAAAACAAAAATCATTTTTTTGACCTTGCTTTTTCATTGGATCATTATAAGGGGCTCGTAACTTAGATCTGTGCCAAGGTTTAAGACGAAAAGGAAATAGGATCTTGATCTGAATGCCGTCTGTTAACCAGTTTTTTGGAAATTCTTTTTCTGATAATTGAACGCCGTTATAGGTACATTTAACATGCATTTCTCTATTCCAATCCTTTAAGTCCTCATACCATTCCGGAAATTGAAATAATAGTATACGGACGATATTTTTAGCTATTATCAATGAAGGTAATATAATATATTTTCTAAGAATTGATTGGGTTATTAATAAAAAACCTCTCATTACTTGAGCAAGTAAAATACTA